TAGTCGACGTCAATTCAGTGCTTTGAACGTCTCTAATTCAAAACCGAACATGAAACTTTGGTTGCATTCGGCTCCTTTATGGAAGATGAGTAAATTCCTAGATTTAAGATGTGAACAAAATGAACAAAATTATACCCATAACACCTATGTCAGCTTTTTTTTGTTTGAATACAAACAAAACTAATCGCTTTCTAGACGATCCTTCTAGAAGAAGGCGATTCTAACAATCTTTCTAGTTACTTCGTTCTCTATTTCTATTTGAGAGGATCCTAAGGAAAATAATTTGGTTTCCACCGAGCTAAAACAATATGCCAATGTCTCTAGTAAACCAAAGTCATCGTTGAATAGCTATTTTGCTCCAATTTCTTTCTAAAGAAAGAAAAAAATGGAAGATTTAGTTACGATTAGAACTTGACTTTCTATCTTCGGCCATAGATCCTTTACTCATACTTATTCAATTGGAAGTTCTGGTCCAATTCAAAAATTCTGTTTCGCAATTTCATAATCCAACTTTTCAATTTATAAGTGACTCGTGGATACAAATCACGAGAATTCGTATTTTTTTTCTCGAATTTCTCATTGAGAGGTAAAGGATTAACTCTTTTTAAGAAATAAAGTTTTTGGTCGGAATATAAATAAAACCGAAAGACCCTTTAACTATTAAGGGTTAATAGAACGAATCACACTTTTACCACTAAACTATACCCGCTACAATATGATTATTGTATACAAATGGACCTTTTGTCGAACAAGATAATTGAGCATGATCAAGATAGGATCATCAAAGAATCATCAAAATGAGAGCGTTGAACTTTTTCGCGAGGAGATCAAAATTGAATGAGATTCGGAAAAGAGGCTTCATTTAATTTAAATGAAATAATTAAATAACTAAAGCTTTCTCTTTTGCTGAAGAAGATAGATACGGATCAAAAAAAAACACTAAAATCATAACATAAAAATGCATTGTGGAAGAATCAATAGTTTATTTTTTAGTTTGGTAAAATTAAAATATAATAAGAAAAAGAATGTAAATAGTCTTTTTTTTGTTGTTGTTCCATGAATATAATAAAAAAAGTATTTTTTGTTTTCAAATCAGATAAATCATTATTTATCTATAATTCGTTGGAACAACAACAAAAAAAAGAGCCCGGCTAGGTATAGGTACTGACCAGGCCGGGCCGTGAGAATAAGAAGGGCCTTTCGAACAAAATCAACACAAAGAAGTCTTGCTTTTTTTTTAGTTCGATTGTTCGCGCGGTCGAGCCCATCTTTTAGATAAAGGAAATTCCCGATTTGTGGATCTAGTGGATCTATATATATATAATATAATCGATAAAGAAGAAAGAGAAAGAAAGATTCCTTACGTTATGTGTAATGTAGTAATTATCTTTTTCAATTGGGAGAGATGGCTGAGTGGACTAAAGCGTCGGATTGCTAATCCGTTGTACGAGTTATTCGTACCGAGGGTTCGAATCCCTCTCTTTCCGTTTCCGTTGATGAATTGATTTATTTTTTTTTTCAAATTTTTCAAATCTTAGCGAAACGTGTAGAATAGATAAAATCCTAAGAAAATTTGAAAATTAACCAAGGAAAACCCTTTGTATTTTATTCTTCCCGTCCAGGATTACGCCCCGGATCATTAGATAAGAATCCAAAGATAAAGAGAGACACAAAAAATATCACTACGGTATAAACGAAGAGTTTCAGAGTAAGCATTACACAATCTCCAAGATGATTTTTTTGAAAAAAAAAAGAGAATAGATCTTCCAGTTTTTTACCACATATCCTATATTTGACACCAAGAAATGAGGTTTTTCTATAAATGCATTGTCACAAATTCATTTGTTTTTCATTAACAAAAATTGTCGTTTATATCCATTAGATATTGTGGGAGACCCTACATAGGGCTAGGGTCTTTCACCGGAAAAGGGTCAAAAATGAGGAAACGGACGTAAGCCCTATATTTATATTTATTTTGGCGACTATCCACGAATTTCAGTGTGCGAATCAAGGGTTCATACTCTAAAACTTATCTGATTTTTTTCAATTGTTCGAATTTTTGTATCGAGGAAATTGTGCATTTTCTAGGATATTATTATTCAGGAGCTCATCGAAAACTTACAGCAGCTTGCCAAACAAAAGCTAAGAGAAAAAAAAGAAGAGGTATGACTGGCATAACATCTACGATTGGATTCAAAAAAGCATAGGCTTCGGGCAATTTGCCGAAGAAAAAACTACTCGAAAAAAGGGGAGAATTAATACAAATACAGATCAAACTAACGATATTAAGCATAACAGACATTTTGTTCTTGGAGATAATTGCATTTTGATTGCGTTTTTGATATAAGGAAAAAGAAAGTAAGAAAGGTAGACACCCTTCTTCTTCTTTGAATCCACCCAATCAAAAATCCTCCAATTCTCAAAGGAGAATAGAAGAAATCATACTTTCATACAATATCTTAATTGAATTCTATGTAATGATCAATAAATTAAGTTGAATTCTATATCTATATAGATCAAAATCCTAGTACCAATCTATTCTATAGATATTTTGACTGGAGTTGACAAACAAGCAATACCAATATTATTGTTTCTTGGTGTCGATTCGAAATTGAAATGGGGCGTGGCCAAGTGGTAAGGCAACGGGTTTTGGTCCCGCTATTCGGAGGTTCGAATCCTTCCGTCCCAGCGTAGATCCATTTTTTATGCTCCATTATTCCCCTAGGGGGGGCGGATAGGAGTTAATCCCTATATAATTTAATTATCTGTGTCTCTTCTAATTTCATTAACAAACGATCAAGTTCCATATTATATAGAAATGTGTTATGGAGCCAATGTTTTTTCTTTGAATCTCATTTGATTTTTGATTTAGGTATTTCGTGTTTGACTCTACTGAAAAGTTGGAAATCGATCTAACAATTGAGGCAGGGGCGATTTATCCTATCCCTTTTATTCACTTTAGGATTATGACAAGAGTCGATATTACTCAACCCCATGTTAAACCAAATGCATATCAATCATATAATATAATATAATCATATAAAATGAGGAAATGTTTAGCTTATATGGTATATATCATTCTATTTCAATGACAAGAAAATTTTTTGGTTTTTGTGAAAAATATTTGTAATTCTTAAATTATTTAAACTGAAATTATAGATATTCTATATTATAGAATATCTATAACAGTCACAATTCTTCAGTCTATCTGATAGATACGAAAACCCCTCCCTATTTTTTTCGATTTTTCTTTTCGTAATCAGAAAGATTCAAATCTTCACTTACATCATTTTTTTATACATCTCATCTTTATACATCTCATGAAAAAAAATAGATTTCTTTATTCGTTTCTTTGATCTATTTCAAATAGAAATTTGAAATTAAATCAGTGATGAGTCAATTCAAAAAGAAAGACTGATCTTCATAGGAAGATCAAAGGTGATGCTTATTGTTCCATTGAAGATGGAGATTCAAAAAGCTATTCGTTTCTCTATTTCTATTTCTTTCTCGTATCTATATATTATTTATGTATGTTAAAAATGCTGTCTTGCTAAGACTTTTTCAGAAAAATCGTTCTACATATCATATATTCATATATAGAAGAAAAGTATAGATTACGATGTCTATGGACAGCTGAAACAATGACTATTCATGATTCCATAGTTGAATCAATCCATACCGGTTCCAAATTAGAGGAATGTTATGGTAAAACTTCGTTTGAAACGATGTGGTAGAAAGCAACGTGCGACTTGAAGGACACGATCCGTTGTGGATTTTTACATCCACCATTTTCGATTTGTCTAGGAATGAGGGTGCTCCTGGCTCGACATTGTTTGTTCTGTTACACTTGAACCCTTCGTTTTTTGTTGGGTTGTAAATAGTCCATAATGGAGCTTGAATAGAAAGTATTCATTCATTTCTCGGGGGCAAGGATCTAGGGTTAATGCCAATCAATTGGAGGAACTACTTCGTAAATATATGGAACATATATAGGAATCAAAAGGATCCGATTCGAGCAAGTTTACAATTCAAAAGCAAAACTTGTTGAAATTGATCAAAATTTTTCGACTCAAAGCGTATCACGCGGGAATCGACTGTCCATAGGATTCTTTGATCGAAAGAAATCAAAAAGGGGTATGTTGCTGCCATTTTATTTTGAAAGGATTAAGAAGCGCCGAAGTAATGTCTAAACCCAATGATTAAAAATAAGGAAAAAGGATCTAACAACAAGGAAACACCCTTTTAATTGTCTAATTGTGTCGATCGTCTCAATAACTGGATCGGACTAAAGAATCCAAATAGAATTGGAAATAGTTTAAACGAGACAAACAAAAGGGAGTAAAGACTACTCAAAAAATGAAATTGACTCAAGATTTTTCCTTTGAACTATTTGAGAGTTATCCAACTTGAGTTATGAGTACGAATGGTTTATTTTTTCATTCTCAGGAAGAAAAAAAAAGACTGAAATCATAGTCTAATTGATTTTTTAGGCCCATTTGTCATTTTATTTATTAGAATTGTATATATTCTATATATATAGACAAAACTTCGAATCAAATCATTTTTTCGTGAGCCGTATGAGGATAAAACTTCCTATACGGTTCTAGGGGGGGTATTGTTCATCTACATCTATCCCAATGAGCCGTCTATCGAATCGTTGCAATTGATGTTCGATCCCGAAGAGAAGGAAAAGATCTTAGAAAAGTGGGTTTTTATGATCCACTGAAGAATGAAACTTATTTAAATGTTCCTCTTATTCTATATTTCCTTGAAAAAGGTGCTCAACCCACAGGAACTGTTCAGAATCTTTTAAAGAAAGCGGAAGTTTTTAAGGAACTTCCGTCTAATCAAATGAAATTCAATTAAAGAAATACCGGGGTAGCGACTTGTATATAACTTTGTCTAATTTGTCTCTACTTGTGGACCCCGCCTTTTTTTCTGCTGTATTCGTCTTTATTTTTCATAGTTTCCGTCGAATTCGATGATCTAGGTGGTCTATCTAGAATGACAAAACCCTAATTTTTTTATCTTATAAACTTATAAATATCAAATTAGGGCATTTCCCTTTAATTGTGTGTGGAACTCGACTAACCAACAATGAATCAACTTTGCTTATTCCACTTAGATTGATGAAATACATTAGGGACTAAAAAATCCTATATTTTTTTGAATTCTTATTTTTTTGAGTCTTCCATTTACACTTTTTTACTTTTTTTATCTATGTAGATTAGATATGTAGTGACAATCCAGACAATTTTGAATATTATTGCATTGTTAAATTGAAATTCTTTGAATTTCAATTTAACAGTTTTTCGACTGTCTTCTTTTCTCAACATTTATATTGACAATATTGTATTGAACAAATATAATTCATCGTGATAAGTGAACCGGGTCTATTTATTTCTGTCCCGTAGTTTTTTGACTTTATCTTATTCAAATGATGCTTTCTTTGATACAAGAGGTTTTTGTGATTGAAAAAAAAGCTAGATAGCATAAGGGATGCTCTATCAATTTTGACAATTTTCTAACTTTTTAATTTATTGCATTTTCATCTAATCAAAACAGAAAAATGAATCCATTCGAAAATCTGTTTTTTTTAGATTTTTTAACTCAATGTCAATGGTTTGATTAGATTGTAAAATCTCTTTTCTCTTTGTTTAAATTCAATTAAATTGAATTTGGTTCGGGTTGTATAGATACAACCTTTGTTGAAGTTTTGTTTAATCTATAGTTTCTTCGGGTTGCTAACTCAACGGTAGAGTACTCGGCTTTTAAGTGCGGCTAGAATCTTTTACACATTTGGATGAAGTGACGAATTCGTCCATACCGTTGGTAAACTTTGGAAGACCACGACTGATCCTGAAAGGGAATAAATGGAGAACATAGCATGTCGTATCAATGGAGAGTTCTGAGGATATTTCATTCTTGTCGGATTGGTGCAAAACCTTGTTCGAATTCTTGGAACGTAACAAAATAAAGTTGGGTCAAATGAATAAATGGATAGGAGCCCTGCGGCTTCAATTAATTATCAGAAAGAAAAAGCAACCAGCTTCTGTTCTTAATTTGAATAATTTAATTTCCCGATCTAATTAGACGTTAAAAATAAATTAGTGCCTGATACGGGAAGCACTTTTCCCTCCATGAGTGTATTCTATTTTTATTTTAATGAATCCTAACTATCGGCATTCTCTATTATGGACTGAAGATGTGTGTGTAAAAGAAGCAGTATATTGATAAAGAAAAAGAAAGTTTTTTTCCGAAATCAAAAGAGCGATTAGGTTTAAAAAATAAAAGATTTCTAACCATCTTGTTATCCTATAACATAGACGAATTAAATAAAATGGATGGAAAAAAGATAAGGTAGAGAATCCGTTGATAAGTTTACCTGTCTCCGAGGTATCTATTCTTACTAGCATACCTTGTTTTGACTGTATCGCACTATGTATCATTTGATAACCCTTCAAATCTTCTACCTTTGATTCAAATCGAATTTCAAGTGGAGCAAATCCAAAGATATTTACAGCTAGAGAGATCTCAACAACACGACTTCCTATATCCACTTATCTTTCAGGAGTATATTTATGCATTTGCTCATAATCGTGCTTTAAGTAGATCAATTTTGTCGGAAAATCCGGGTTATGACAATAAATCAAGTTTACTGATTGTGAAACGGTTAATTACTCGAATGTATCAACAGAATCATTTTCTTATTTCTTCTAATGATTCTAACCAAAATACATTTGGGGCGTGCAACAAGAATTTGTATTCTCAAATCATATCCGAGGGGTTTGCTTTTATTTTTGAAATTCCATTTTCTTTCCAATTTCTATCTTGTCTAGAAGGTAAAACGAACAAGATAGGAAAATCTCAGAATTTACGATCAATTCATTCAATATTTCCCTTTTTCGAGGACAATTTTTCACATTTAAATTTTGTGTTAGATATAATAATACCTCACCCCATCCATGTGGAAATCTTGGTTCAAACCCTTCGCTATTGGGTAAAAGATGCTTCTTCTTTGCATTTATTACGAGTCTTTCTCAACGAATATTGTAATTGGAATAGTCTTATTATTCCAAAGAAAGCCAGCTCCTCTTTTTCAAAAAGAAATCAAAAATTATTCTTATTCTTATATAATTCTCATGTATGTGAATACGAATCCATTTTCGTCTTTCTACGTAACCAATCTTTTCATTTACGATCAACATCTTCTGGAGTTCTTATTGAACGAATCTATTTCTATGTAAAACTAGAACGTCTTGTGAACGTCTTTGTTAAGATTAAGGATTTTCGGGCGAACCTATGGTTGGTCAAGGAACCTTTCATGCATTATATTAGGTATCAAAGAAGATCCATTCTGGCTTCAAAAGGGACATCTCTTTTCATGAATAAATGGAAATTTTACCTTGTCACTTTTTGGCAATGTCATTTTTCGCTATGGTTTTATCCAAGAACGATTTATATAAACCAATTATCCAACCATTCCTTTGAATTTTTGGG